GCATAGCAGAGCCGCGCCTAATACTCCGGCAACTCCCATCATATGAAATGGGTTCAATGTCCAATTATGAAATCCTTGGAAAAAGAGGATGAATCGAAATATCGCTGCTACGCCAAAACTCGGCGCAAAGAACCAACCAGATTGCCCCAGTGGATAAATAAGGAATACGGAAACAAAAACAGCGATTGGAGCAGAGAATGAAATTGCATTATAAGGCCGCAATTGAACAGACCGAGCAAGTTCAAATTGACGTAACATGAAACCTATTAGTGCAAAAGCCCCATGGAGAGCGACAAAAGTCCACAGACCGCCTAATTGACACCAACGAGTAAAATCCCCTTGCGCTTCCGGGCCCCATAGTAGCAACAAAGAGTGTGCTAAACTATTGGCAGGGGTGGAAACTGCCGCGGTTAAGAAATTACAACCTTCCAAATAGGAACTAGCCAATCCATGGGTATACCAAGAAGTTACAAAAGTTGTCCCTGTAAACCAACCCCCTAAAGCGAAATAAGCACAAGGAAAGAGCAATAGGCCGGACCATCCTACAAAAACGAAACGGTCCCTTCGTAACCAGTCGTCCATAATATCAAATAGATCATTTTCTTCTTTAGTAACTCTACCAAGGGCTATAGTCATAGTGATCCTCCTATTCAATTACTTCAACCATTTCCGAGCACCTCATATCACTTCCAAGGCATACGATAGTTTGATTATCTGTGGACGATTTATTTCTCGTTCAATGCCCTTTTTCAAAGGTCTCGAAGATAGAAATTTTTCATTTTTATCTATGGGGTCACAACCGAGGTCGTGGTAAATCCATGAATTTGATTCGATTAGTTTTTCTTATACTATAGAAATAAACATTTGAATTCAGCATTATTCCATGACTCCTATTTCAAAGCCTATCTTTTAAGGAAAAATGAAAATAAAAGTAACCCCTCTTTTCCCACTCGCTCTCTATTGCATGGGTGGAAGAACAAAAATGGGATTCTGAAAAAAAAAGAAAGATATTGAAAAAAAAAATGGACTTTCGAAATCCATTTTTATGTGTAACGGAAAGGAGTTGCGATTTCTTCTTATTCCTATAGAACATCTAGTAACAAGAATATGAAATCGTAAATAGCGAAAAATTCTTGCCTTGCGCGGTCTAAGTCTAAGGAAATACAAAAAATCCGCTTATACAATTTCATCTACATCGAATTTATATATCAGAATAGTGGATAGAGGCATCATTCAAGGAGTCAGGTCTACTTACTTTATCTTTCTTTCCAATTTTATGGTGGGTTTGATAAGAACCCTTTTTGTTTTGTTTATAAATAATCGAAAAAAGAGTTTTTTATTTTTTATATAACCTGCTTGTTTTATTATAACAAGTCCTATATGAAAATGCCCGCTGAAGAGAAAATCTATCTGATTGTTTCTCAGCCAATATCGAATTTTAGAAAGAAAAAACAAGAATTTTCTTCTTTTTTTTATTAACATTAAGAAAAAAGAATATAATTAAAATGGAATTGGCAATATAATTTTTATGGACTTTTGAAAGAAAAAGGAAGGATTTTTTGCAATCGTTATTTCTTGCCTCTGTCATATCACGGAAACCTTTCGATTTGGAACGGGGAGAGATGGCTGAGTGGACTAAAGCGGCGGATTGCTAATCCGTTGTACAATTTTTTTGTACCGAGGGTTCGAATCCCTCTCTTTCCGCCCCCTCGGATCATTTGGGACTTTCGAATTGGAAGGAATTCTGACCCCCGGATTTTCTCATAGATAAATGTACGAAACAAATCCAATTTGTAAGAAAAAATTCCAAAAAAATTTGGATTTTTACTCCTCACGCCCAGGATTACGTCCTGGGTCATTAGATAAGAATCCAAAGATAAAGAGGGAAACAAAGAATATCACTACTGTATAAACAAAAAGTTTGAGAGTAAGCATTACATAATCTCCAAGATTTTTTTTTAAGGAATAGATTACCCGTTTTTCCTTACCACACAGATCCACTAGGATGGTTTTTTTTGATTTTTACACCTAAAAATGCAAAAATCAATTCTTGCAAAAAATTGCAAGAATTGATTTATAATAAGCATTCTTATCAATATAAAAAATTAGGTTAGGTATTGTGTGGGTACCTAAAGGTACCTGTTCAACGTAGGTGCAGGGGGTGGGGTAGAAAGGCGGATCCCAATTTATTGCTGCAGCTATACATTCAATGTAGAAGAATTTGAATTTTAGAATCGAAGGTTCATAATATAAGACTTCTCGGCTTTTATTCATTTTTAGAATTTTTTTGGAATGAATACATCATTCAATTTGGCAGACAGAACAGAGTAGTAAAGATTTCATCGAAAACTTACAGCAGCTTGCCAAACAAAGGCTAATAGAAAAAAGAGTATAGGTATGACAGGCATAAAATCCACGATTGGGTTGAAAATGGCATAAGCTTCGGGCAATTTGGCGAAGAAAAAACTAGTAGGATAAAGAACAGAATTAAAACAGATACAGGTTAAACTAAGTATATTAGGCATAACAAGCATTTCGTTCTTGTAGAGTAGATAATTGGATTTTGATTGAGTTATTTTTCTAAGGGAAAAAAGAAAAGGCGGGTTCAAAATCCTTTTTTCTTCGGACTTTCCCAAACGCAAAATACCTCCTTGTATTCGCACTCTCAAATGAGAATGGAAGAAATTCGACTTTCATATAATATCTTAATAGAATTCCATGTAATGATCAATGCATTTTTTGGATTCTATATTTTTTGGATTCTATATTATCCGCATGTCTAGAATCCTAGCAAGAGAGTATCCCTCATTTTTTATGTAATTGAAGTGGGATTGACGAATAACAAATAAACATAATAGTGTTTATTAGTGTCGCATAAAACCAGAAATGGGGCGTGGCCAAGTGGTAAGGCAGCGGGTTTTGGTCCCGTTACTCGGAGGTTCGAATCCTTCCGTCCCAGATTTTTTCTGATGAAACGAAAGATGAAATCATATTGTACCCCACACGAGACAAAAGAAAGTTTATTAAAGAGAATAATTATCTCTTATGAACTCTTAGATTAGATGCATTTCTAAGCATTCTTTTTCTTTCTCAGAAAACATAATCAAGTGTCAAGTCCAGTCAAATTGAATATCTTTATTTTCATTCAAAATTGGGTCTATCAGTCACATTCAGGATATGCCCCTACTACTACTCATTACTCATATGTGTTTTGAAATTAGAACTTCTTAGATAAACTTTATGCTCCATATCCCTGAAGGGGGAATTCTTACATGATACATTTGACATCTAATGTGAAAGAAAAGAAGGACCCCCTATTTCTTTTTCCCGAACTAAAGAACTAAAGTAAGTAAATAAAAAGAAAATAAAGGGGGTATCCTAATTCTATATTTCATGGCCAGATTAAAGAATAGGAAGTTTTTAGTTTCAGCACAGGTCTTAAAACTTTTATTCTGTCTACTCGGCTTTCTAATTAATTGAAAAAATTTTAAACTTGACGTAAAACACTGTATAAAAATAAAAAATGAGACCTATCCCTTTATGATAGAGATAGATTTTTGTTGTATTATATTATTAGTAAAAAGGGCCCCTCTTTGGTTAAGCGAAAACCATCTCGATCTGCGATTCTTTAAATATCCAGAATGATCCATTCTGGTAAGGATAAGGTAAGAACTGTTCGTTGGATAGAATGGATTCAAAAAATCATACTTCTCCTTATTTTTGATTTGGAGTTGCTTCTTTTAGGTAAAAGAAAGAATGCTATAAGTAAAAGCAAAGGCCTTAATTTGACTTTACACGAAATGTGTTTTTTTTTTACTTCATTTTTTCCCTCTTTTGGTATTCGAGTCGAAGAAGTACGAGAATTCTATAACTACCAAAAAACTTTCAATCTTTTCATTGGAATAGTTTATTTATTTTCATTGGAATAGTTTATTTAGTTAATAGTTAATTGTTTTTGTTATGGAAAAATATATTGCTAATCTAATTCTAATATAGTAATTAAATTAATTAAACTTTTTTTGAGGTTGATAGTTTATTTGTTGGAGAAGAGTCGATCCTTCGCTTCTCATTTCAGGATTGACCATCTCGAGTCCTCTGTTGAGGATGGAAATTCAATAAAAAAGAAGTCTTAAGCAAACTTGTTTATTCGTCTTTTTCGAACTATGTTTCCTTCATATGATAGAATATGGGTTTAAATAAATTGGATCTTTGCGGAGTCTTCCCCGATAAATACTTATTTCTTTTATCCATATTTCTCCATAGATAGCAAGTTTGAATTAGTATACAAAAAACTAAACTAAACCAATGACTATTCATGATCCCATCCATATTGGATCAATTCCCTATACCACTTTGCAATGAAATTAGAGGAATGTTTGTTATGGTAAAACTTCGTTTAAAACGATGTGGTAGAAAGCAACGTGCGACTTGAAGGACATGATCGATTGTGGATTTTGTTATCCATCATTTTCCATAGTAATGAAAATGCTCTTGGCTCGACATAGTCTGTTCTATTCGTCCCGAACCAAATTTGCGCTGGGTTGTTTGTAAGTAAATAGTACACGATGGAGCTCGAGAGGACAGAATTGATTTTTTATCAAGGGAAAGAATCTAGGGTTAGTGAAAACTAATAAATTAGGCCAACTTTGTCAGTCTATCCTTAATATAGAAATCGAAAGGTTAAAATAAGAAGAAAGTCCAATTTTGGAAGATTGGAAAAACTCTTTCAATTAAAAGTCTATCAGAATCAATCGCCCATATTGGATTTCTATAGAAGAGGGAAATGCTTTATCGAAGGAAATAAGAAAAAAAGGGTATGTTGCTACTCTTTTGAAAGAAAAAAGAATAGGAATTCCCGAAGTAATGTCTAAACCCAAGGATTTCACAAATCAAAGATAAAGAATTCCGGAACAAGTAAACGCGATTTTCAATTGTCTCAACAATAGAATTGGATCAGAATAAGGAATAAAAGTCAATTCGTTCGAGATGAGACAAAGAAAAGAGTTTAGAGACGACTCAAAAAATTTGGAAGGATTTTTCCTTTTAAGTCTGTCAGTCAAAATTAACCAACTTGAGTCATGAGTATAAATGAAATTTGTTTTTTCTGTAAGGAAATTAATGCAAGTCATAGTCTAATTTCTATCTACTTGTATTATAGACAGAAATTCGAATCTTTTTCTCGAGCCGTATGAGGAGAAAACCTCCTATACGTTTCTAGGGGGGGCATTGTTTAGCTACATCTATCCCAATAAGCTGTCTATCGAATCGTTGCAATTGATGTTCGATCTCGAAGAGAAGGAAGAGATCTTCGAAAAGTAGGTTTTTATGATCCGATAAAGAATCAAACTTGTTTAAATGTTCCAGCTATTCTCTATTTCCTTGAAAAGGGTGCTCAACCTACAAGAACTGTTTATGATATTTTAAGGAAGGCAGAATTCTTTAAAGAAAAAGAAGGAACTTTGAGTTAATTGAAGAACTAATTATTTAGACACAATTTGCCTCTTTCTTAGTCCTATTTTTGACTGAATTTATGTCGTGCCAATCCAACATAAGCCCTTATTTTATTTACTTTTTCTATCTAATTTGTTTTCTTACCATTGTATTTCCATTGACAAAGGTCTATTGAACAAATAGAATTTGTAGATAGATAGGTCTCTTTATCCTCACTCCATATTAGGTTTTTCTGTCTACACTTCGCTCAAATGATAGGGTTGTCCCTCTTGCATGTACTCTCATACAAGATTTATTTATATAAAGAAATATAAATTGCTAAAAAAATTATTTATATAAAGAAATATAAATTGCTAAAAAAATGACAATTTTGCTATCGTGATTGGGGCCGCTCCTTTTTTAACCTTAGTGAAATTTAGCCGGACCTGTTCATTTTGGCATTTGAGTGTTTTTAATGGGCGATAAAATCTTTCTTTTAATGTTTTGCTAGTTCAATGTTTTGACAGGAGCGTGCGGTGTAATTCCATTGATTTTTGGGTTTCGATCGTATCTAAGATCCTATTTTATCTGGGTTGCTAACTCAATGGTAGAGTACTCGGCTTTTAAGTGCGACTATGATCTTTTACACATTTGGATGAAGCAACAAATTCGTCCAGACTCTTGGTAGAGTCTAGAAGACCACGACTGATCCTCAAGGGTAATGAATGGAAAAAATAGCATGTCGTAATAAAATCAATTTCTTATTTTTGATTTTTGGAATGGAATAAAAAATTCCGATTTTCTGGGTCTAGTGAATAAATGGATAGAGCCTGGCTCCAATTCTGGTAAAATAAAAAGCAACGAGCTTAACTTCTTAATTGAAATGATTCCCCGATCTAATTAGACGTTAAAAATAGATTAGTGCCTGATGCGGGGAAAGATTGGGTTTTCCTATGAACGGACCCTTGATTTTTTCTTTTTTTTTTTTTAGAAATCCTAATTATTCTTGATTATAGATTGAAAAGGGATGTTATGGATTGAATGTGTAAAAGAAGCAGTATATTGATAAAGAGACTGGATTCCAAAGTCAAAAGAGCGATTGGCCTGCAAAAATAAAAGATTTGTTCTCTTTTGTAATTTTTAATTAGAACAAACATAAACTAATTGGATAGAAAAGGAAAAGATCTGTGGATTAGATTCCTTTTCTTTCCAGGGTTTGTATTAAAAAATGCAACACCCTGTTTTGACCATATTGCACTATGTATCATCATTTGAGAAACCGAGAAATGCTTCTTCTTTCTAATTCAAGTAGAAATACAAATGGAAAAATTGGAAGGGTATTCAGAAAAACAGAAATCTCGTCAACAATACTTCGTTTACCCACTTCTCTTTCAGGAGTATATTTATGCATTTGCCCATGATTATGGATTAAAAGGTTCCGAACCTGTGGAAATTGTTAGTTGTAATAACAAGAAATTTAGTTCACTACTTGTGAAACGTTTAATTATTCGAATGTATCAGCAGAATTTTTGGATTAACTCGGTTAATCATCCTAACCAAGATCGATTGTTGGATTACAACAATTTTTTTTATTCTGAGTTTTATTCTCAGATTCTATCTGAGGGGTTTGCGATCGTTGTAGAAATCCCATTCTCGCTACGAGAATTCTCTTGTCCGAAAGAAAAAGAAACACCAAAGTTTCAGAATTTACGATCTATTCATTCAATATTTCCCTTTTTAGAAGACAAATTTTTGCATTTACATTATCTATCACATATAGAAATACCCTATCCTATCCATTTTGAAATCTTGGTTCAACTCCTTCAATACCGGATCAAAGATGTTCCATCTTTGCATTTATTGCGATTCTTTCTCAACTACTATTCGAATTGGAATAGTCTTATTACCTCAATGAAATCGATTTTTCTTTTGAAAAAAGAAAATAAAAGACTATTTCGATTCCTATATAACTCTTATGTATCAGAATATGAATTTTTCTTGTTGTTTCTTCGTAAACAATCTTCTTGCTTACCATTAACATCTTCTGGAACCTTTGTGGAACGAATCCAC